ACCGAAAGGTTTGGTCGCATACTTGAAAAATAACCCAAAAAATCAAGGGAATGCTTGGATAATTGGTTTATATAAATCCTTCCTGGTTGAGACCACACATAAGAATGACATTGCCATAAATTGACAAGATAATATTTCCACTTATTCATCAGAAGAGGGGTATCCTTCGAAGACAGAATAGATTTTCCTTGATATCTAACATAATGCATAAAAGGATCCTTGAAGAACCATAAGATGGCGGCCGGAAAATCGTTAACGAAGACTTCTTCTACAGGATATTTTTTTTTTTCATAGAAATGTATTCGCTCAAAAAAGATACCAGAAGAGGTTAATCGTAAATGAGAAGATTGATTACGAAGAAAAAGTAAAATGGATTCGTATTCACATACATGAGAATTATATAGGAGCAAGAATAATCGTGGATTACTTTTTGAAAAAATAATTTTTTTTGGAGTAATAAGACTATTCCAATTATAATACTCGTGAAGAAAGAGTCGTAATAAATGTAAAGAAGAGGGATCTTTCACCCAATAGCGAAGGGTTTGAACCAAGATTTCCAGATGAATGGGGTAGGGTATTAGTACATCTGATACATAATTTAAATGTGGGAATTTGTCCTCTAAAAAAGGAAATATTGAATGAATTGATCGTAAATTATAAGATTTTACGATTTCTGTCGCCTCTAAGGAAGATACTAATCGTAGGGAAAACGGAATTTCCACAATGACTGCAAATCCCTCCGACATCATTTGAGAATACAAATTTTTGTTGTACCCAAAAAATTTATTTTGGTTAGAATCATTAGCGGAAATTATCAAATGATTCTGTTGATACATTCGACTAATTAAACGTTTTATAATTAGTAAACTATATTTAGTGTCATAACCTATATTATCCAACAAAATCGATCTATTTAAACCATGATCATGAGCAAGTGCATAAATATATTCCCGAAAGATAAGTGGGTATAGGAAGTCATGTTGCTGATATCTATCTAGTTCTAAATATCCTTGAAATTCTTCCATTTTTTATTTGAACAAGAAAAGAAATAGGTGATTTATTGGGTTATCAAATGATACATAGTACGATACAGTCAAAACAAGGTATTATAGTAAGAAAATACCTCGGAACAAGTAAGACTCATCAACAGACTCTCTAGCCTCTCTTTTTCCATCTAATTGATTTATGTTCATTCTAGGGTAACAAGATGGTTAGAAGTCCTTTATTTTTTCAATCCAATCGCTCTTTTGATTTTGAAAAATCTTTATCAATATACTGCCTTCTTCTACACATTTATCTCTACCCCATAATGGGTAATAGCTAATAATTAGGACTCATAAGAAATTTATAATCCACTCATGGGAAAAGTTTTTCCCGTATTAAGCACTAATATATTTTTAACGTCTAATTAGATCGGGTAATCATTCAAAAATTAAGAACAGAAGCTCATTACTTTTTGTTTTCCTATAATTGGAACCGTAGTAGGGCTCTACCCATTTATTCACTCGACCAAATTCATTTTTTTTATTACACGACAAGAATTCAAACAATTTAAATAAGGTTTTGGACCTATTCGGTAAGAATGAAATATTCTTAGAATTATCCATTGATACGACATGCTGCTTTTTCCATTCATTCCTTTCAGGATCAGTCGTGGTCTTACAAACTCTACCGATGGTATGGACGAATCTTTTGCTTCATACAAATGTGTAAAAGATGCTAGCCGCACTTAAAAGCCGAGTACTCTACCGTTGAGTTAGCAACCCAAATAAAATAATTAAAATGTGTAGATACAATCGGAATCTCAATAAAAAAAAGATTGAATTGCACAACGCAATCCAAACCAATCAAAACATTAAAATAGCAAAAATTTTTAAAATTCTAATTGATTAGATTCTGAACATAATAAAAATGAACAGATCCGATGAAAAAATTCTCAGATAAAAATAGGGATAAAGTAAAATATTTATAAATAGCTCCTTGTCTCTTATGTCATCCATTAATTCTATAGTATATATAGATTTTTATTGAGTTTAATCTTAATCACAAAAAGACTTCTTGTATCACAGAAAATACAAGAACCCATTATTTGAATGAAATAAAAGCTATGGGACGGAGATATAAATGGATCCTTTTATCCACGATCGGATTATATTTATTTGATACACTGTTGTCAATATGAATGTTGAGAAAAGAATACAAAAGAAAAAACAATTTATAAATATAACTAACAATTCCAATTTCAATCAATTAGACAATTAGAATTATAAGAAAAAATAAGAAAAAAAAAAAAAAGCTAAGGACTTGTGTTGGATTGGCACTATATATAATATTTCTATACAACACAACATTGATACAATATTGGTGGAAAAAGAAATTAAGTAAAAAAAAATGAGGTTTATTCACTAAAATAAGCAAGTGAAATCCTTTGTGTTTTTTTATTTGTTCCTTAATTCATTGACAGTAATCTCAAAATTTTATATTTATAGACCCGATTACTTCATTTATTTATTCACTTAATCTTTTTCTATCTATTTTATATATATGAATAAAATTTATATCAATAAAATATAAAAAAATTTTTGTCGTTATAAAAGACACTCTTTTATAGTAACAATAATAAATGTAGTATGATATAAATAGAACAAAAGAGGAAATAGCAAAGAAACAAAAAGGTTATACAAGGCTATATCCAAATCATCCACATTTTTTTTATTTCATTAATTGAATTTTATTTGTTGATTAGGGCGAAGTTCCGTAAAAACCCCCGCCCTTTTTGAAATATCATGAACAGTTCCTGTAGGTTGAGCACCTTTTTCAAGGAAATATAGAATAGCAGGAACATTTAAATAGATTTGATTCTTTATCGGGTCATAAAAACCCACTTTACGAAGATCTCTTCCCTCTCGTCGGGATCGAACATCAATTGCAACGATTCGATAAATGGCTCATTGGGATAGATGAACAATACTCCCCCCCCCTAGAAACGTATAAGAAGTTTTCTCCTCGTACGGCTCGAGAAAATTCTAAATTATGTCTATGTATAGAATCATAATATCAAATAGATCCATAAAATCATCAAATTCATTATATTATTGATTTTAGTTTAAATACTTTTTCTTAGTCTTCCCCCCCCCAAAAAAAAAATTATTTGTATCCTCATAACTCAAGTTGAATAACTCTCAAATAACTCAAAAGAAACCTTTTAGGTATTAAATTTATTGAGTGGTCTCTAACCCTTTTTGTCTGTCTCCTTTCGAATCTATTTTGATTCTTACTTTAGAATCTATTTTGATTCTTAAATATGATCTGGTTGTTGAGACAATTGAAAACGGTATTTCCTTGTTCCAGGATCTTTATCTTTGCCTTGAATCATTGGGTTTAGACATTACTTCGGTGATCTTTAAATCGTTTCAAAACGGCAGCAACATACCATTTTTTGTGATTTCTTTCTATCAAAGAATCGTATGAATGGTTGATTCCTACGTAATACACTTTACTTTTGATTTGATCAAAAGAGTTTTACCAATTCCAACAAAATTAACTTTAAAATTTTATCGAATTGGATCCTTTAGATTTATATATCTAAAATATACTTACGAAGTTGTTCCAATTTATTGATCGATACTAACCTTAGATTCTTGCCCTTGAGAAATTAATCAATACGTTCTACTCGAGCTCCATCGTGTACTATTTACATGGCAACACTCTCAAAAATGAGGGTTCCAGTGGAACAGAACAAATGATGTCGAGCCAAGAGCACTTTCGTTCCTATATAATATAAAAAAGTGGTGGATGTAAGAATCCACAGCTGATCATGTCCTTCAAGTCGCACGTTGCTTTCTGCCACATCGTTTTAAACGAAGTTTTACCATAACATTCCTTCAGTTTGGAACCAGTATGTAATTGATTCAATTATGGAATCGTGAATAATCATCGGTTCGGTCGGTACATAATAATCTATACTTTTTTCTTCTATATGAAGAATGGATAATGTATGACGAAGTCTCAACAAGAATTCAATCAATTTAACCCCATTGTTTATAATTCTTTTTTTAATTATAACTAACATAACATGAATAAATAAACACGAATAAACAAGTTATTTTGAATCTCTATCTTCAAGTAACGTGATAGGATAAATTCAACAATTTCACACTTCTTAGAGTACCAAGAACTCATAAGAAATCATTAAAAAGATTTAATTGATTGAATAGTTTCCTACCCTATATCATTATTTGCATAAGGTTTTACAGTAAGTACCATTCGCTTTTTATCATCATTAAGAGAAAGATAAATCCATATTGGATTAAACCATCCATGATTAATAAAAAAAAAAGACTGATGTAAGGAAAGATTGAAGATTTAGGTTGTTATTTTTTCATATTTCATATTGTAAAATCAGTAATATTTAACAAATCCAAATTTCGTTTCATATGCGTGTTATTTGAACTCGATTAAATTTGTGAAAAAGATATGATTAATAAAAAAAAAAGAAATAAGAATCACATTCTATAACAATATTATACTCCTAAACGGAAGACTGGTCGAAAAGACAATCTTTATTTTGATATATTTTATTATGATATAGATATATATTTTATTTTTTATTATAAATTAATAAAATTATAGATTAATAAAATGATCGTGGGTCAGGTATGTTCTGGGACGGAAGGATTCGAACCTCCGAATAGCGGGACCAAAACCCGTTGCCTTACCACTTGGCCACGCCCCATTTCTAGTCGACACTAATAAACACTAATATTGGTACTGGTTGTTCGTCAACTCAAGTCTAAATATCTATTATCTATAAATCTAAATATCTATAAAATAGATTACTAGAATTTTTATACATGTAGACGTAGAATTAAACAGAATTTATTGATCATTACATATAATTCAATTAAGATATTGTATGAAAGTATGGTTTATTCTATTCTCTTTTGATTTGAGAATTGAAGGATTTTTGATTGGGTGAGTTCAAATCAAAGAAAGTTTTTTGGTCTATCTTATTTTCTTTTTATTCATTTTTCTTTTCTATGAATAATAACATATTTATAATAATAAAATAAAAAACTCAATTTATTAATAACTCAATCAAAATAAATAAAATACAATTATCCTCAAGAACAAAATGTTTGTTATGCTTAATATATTTAGTTTGATCTGTATCTGTCTTAATTCTGCTCTTTATTCAAGTAGTTTTTTCGTCGCCAAATTGCCCGAGGCCTACGCTTTTTTAAATCCAATCGTAGATGTTATGCCAGTAATACCCCTGTTTTTTTTTCTCTTAGCCTTTGTTTGGCAAGCTGCTGTAAGTTTTCGATGATATCTTTAATTTAATAATGTCTAGACAAATTCATGATTTATTGAAAAAAAAAAAAAATTCAAAGAAAAGAATTGATAAGATCAGATAAGTCTTACACCCTCAATTCAAATATTGAAATTCTTGTACAACCGCGAAAAATCTGGATCACCCCACTTTATTTCTTGGTGTCAAAATAAAAAATCAAAATAGTAGGGTATGCGGTATAAAAACGGAGAATCTATTCTCTTTTTTACTAAAAAAAATCTTGGAGATTATGTAATGCTTACTCTCAAACTATTTGTTTACACGGTAGTGATATTCTTTGTTTCTCTCTTTATTTTCGGATTCCTGTCTAATGATCCAGGACGTAATCCTGGACGTGAAGAATAAAAGATAAGGTTTTCCTTGCTTGATTTTAAAATGTTCTTAGTAGGATTTTATCTATTACACATTTTTAACTATTAAAAATAAAAAGAGCTCGCGAAAAATTCGAAAGAAAATACCAAGTCATCAACAAAAACGGAAAGAGAGGGATTCGAACCCTCGGTACGAAAAACTCGTACAACGGATTAGCAATCCGACGCTTTAGTCCACTCAGCCATCTCTCCTCCCAATTGAAAAAGGATAATACTATGTTACATTATAAAAAATAAGGATTGAAAGAGCCCTTCATAATATTTTTTTTTCATCCGAGAGTGCTTTTTAGTTCCACGGCCCGGCTAAGTACTGACCAGGCCGGGCCCGCCATTTATTGTTCCAACGAATCATAAATAATTTTTTTTTATTTGAAAACTAAAATACTTGCTTGTTATTACGATTGGAAAAATAAAAACTCTTTTGATTTCTATGATATAGAATCAAATGATATCGAATCAAAGTGTCGTTTCTTATCTTAATTTTTTATATTTATTCTTTATTTTCTTTATTCCTTTTACTTTTATTTTAGTAAAGTAAATAAATAACAAAAAGGGAACTGTGGATTCTTGCACAATACATTTTCATGTATGTTATGGCTTAAGTAGTTTTGTCGAGACGTCTAGGTCAAAAACCTCCGGCAAAAAAACACTTGTTATTTAGTTTTAATTATTGAAATTTAATGAATTCTCTTTTCCGAATCTCATTGGGTTCTCTGATACAACACGTAAACGCTCTAATTTTCATGATTATTTTATGATCCTATCCTTTCTTTTTACTCTTTTCACTTTTTATTACGACCCATTTTCTTGTTCGACAAAAGGTTCATTTATATACAATAATCGGATTGTAGCGGGTATAGTTTAGTGGTAAAAGTGTGATTCGTTCTATAATCCTTTATATAGTTAAGGGGTCTTTCGGTTTGATTAATATTTCATTCCGACCAAAAACTTTATTTCTTAAAAGGATTTAATCCTTTACCTCTCAATGAAAAATTCGAGGAAGAATATACATTCTCGTGATTTGTATCCAAGAATCAATTAAAAATTGAAAAATTGGATTATGAGATTACGAAACATAATTTTTTTTTAATTAGATCAATACTTCTAATTGAATAAGTATGAGTAAAGGATCCATGGATAAAGATAGAAAGTGGCTTTCTAATCGTAACTAAATCTTTAATTTGGAATTTGTATTACGGAAATTGAAGCAAAATGGCTATTAAACAATGACTTTGGTTTACTAGAGACATCGACAAATTGTTTTAGCTCGGTAGAAACAAAATGCTTTTCCTAAGGATTCTCTCACATAGAAATAGAGAACGAAGTAACTAGAAAGGTTGTTATAATATAATCCCCCTCTTTTCTATAGGGATCGTCTAGAAAGCGGGTTGTTCTGAATACATTCAGACAGAAAAGCTGACATAGATGTTATGGGTGGAATTTTTTTTTCGTTCATGTCTTAATATAGGAATTGATACATCTTCCATAAAGGAGCCGAATGAAACCAAAGTTTCACGTTCAGTTTTGAATTAGAGACGTTAAAAATGATGAATCAACGTCGACTATAACCCCTAGCCTTCCAAGCTAACGATGCGGGTTCGATTCCCGCTACCCGCTTTTACTTTATTTTTTTGCTTTTACTTTATTTTTTTATTAAATTATTAAGAAATAAGTAATAATAAGAAATAAGAAAAAAATAGAATGAAATATTTTTATTTTGAGATTTTTTTTATTTTATAAAAAATTTTATGAATATAATTAATGTAATGCATCATT